AATGACCGATCCTAATACGGAAACGACCGATCCTAATACGGAAACGACCGATCCTAATACGGAAACGACCGATCCTAATACGGAAACGACCGATCCTAATACAACGGATACTCAACAAAATCCGGAAGAAAAGAAAGATCCGGAGGAGTTCTTTTTGCTCCGCTATTCCCAACGGTCGGACTTCCGACGAGAAATAATTAAAGGTTCTATACGTGCCCAGAGGCGTAAATTCGTTAGTTGGAGACTCTTTCAACCATATGTCCATTCTCCCCTTTTTGTGGACCGGGCAAAAAACTACCTCTTGTTGCGTATATCCAAACTGATTAAACCTATTTTTTTTAGAATTAGAATTAGAAGGAACGATGCTGAATCTAAAATTCTGAAGTCTACAGAAACAGAAAAAGAAGATGATAACAAACGAAAAGGAGAACGGGAAGTACGAGAAAAAAACAAAACAGATACAGATAAAACAGATACAGATAAAGGGGCACAAGACGAACACAGCCGGATGTTGGTAGCAGACATGTGGGATGCCGGAATTCCATTTGGACACGGAATAAGAGGTTGCATCTTACTAACACAATCATTTTTTAGAAAAGGTATTTTGATACCTTTTTGCATAATAGTCAAAAATATTGTACGTATCCTATTATTCCAAACTCCCGAATGGTCTGAGGATTTCAAGGAATGGGATCAAGAAATACATATTTTCTGTACCCACAATGGTGTTCAATTAGCGGAAGGCAAGTTGCCAGAAGGTTGGTGGATAGACGGTCTTCAGATAAAAATCATATTTCCTTTTTATCTGAAACCTTGGCAGGGAGTTATGTCTTCTGATCTATTTTTCACTAAAAAATTAGATTCTTTTTTTTTAACAGCTTTGGGACTGGCAACTGACGAGCCTTTTGGTTGTCCCCGAAAAATGACACCTCCCCTTTTTGATGTTGATCTTTTTGAGCCTCTTATTGAGGAACTTGAAAAAGAACTTGTAAAACGCAAAGGGGTATATTTAACAGTTTTAAAGGAAAAAACGAAATTTTTAAAGGAAAAAACGAAATTGTTTCTAACAATTGCAAAAGAAGCAGCAAAAGAAGCAGCAAAAGAAGCAAAAAGACTAAAAAAAGAACTTTCCAAAATCAAAATAAATCTATTTAGCTTCTTGGGATTAAGAAAAGTATACGATTCGAACGAAAGTACAACCGAAAAAGATTCTGTAATCAACAATGAGATAATTCATGAATCCTTTAGTCAAAGTCAATTTCCACATTGGACAAATTCTTCACTAACAGAAAAAAAAAAGAAGAATATGACTGATAGAACAAGCACAATCAGAAATGAAATAGAAAGAATTACAAAAGTGAAAACAAAACTAAAAACAACCCCGGGAATCTATATTAATCCTAACAAAAGAAATTATAATACTGAGAGATTAGAATTTTTCAAAACGCTTTGGAAAGTATTAAAAAACCGGAATGATCGATTAATCTCGAAATTCAATTCTTTTATAAAAATTTTCGTTGAAAGAATATACATAGAGATTCTTTTATTTATCATTAATATGCCCGGATTCACTTTTGTTGACAATTTTAGGAATACGGCCATTAACGAAACAAATTATGAAAGAAAAAGAATTAATAAAAAAAATGACAACTTTATTTCGACTATAAAAAAATCAATTAACAATAAGACAAATTCACATCTTTTTTGTGACTTATCCTATTTGTCTCAAGCATATGTATTTTATAAATTATCACAAACTCAAGCTATTAACTTTAATTTGTATAAATTCAGGTCTCTTTTTCACTACCGCGAGACGTATTTTTTTCTTAAGACTGAACTAAAACACTTTTTCGAAAGAAAAGGACTAATGCAGAATGAATTAAGTCGTAAGAAATTTATGAATTATGCAATGGATCAATGGAAGGGGTGGTTAAAAGAACATTATCAATATGATTTATCCCCAATTCGGTGGTCTAAATTGATATCAGCAAAATGGCAAACTAAAGTTAAGCAACATAAACATAATAGGGTTCAAAATCAAAATTACAAATCCAATTTCTATGAAAAGGATGAATTAATTCATTCCAAAAAACAAAAAGATTCCGAAGTCTATTTATTGAATCAAAAAGAGAATTTTCAAAAAAACTCTAAATATGACCTTTTGTCCTATAAATATATTAATTATCAAAATAGGGGAAACTCATTTATTTATGAATCACCCTTTGAACGAAAGTTAAATACGAACCCAGAGTTTTTTTCTAATTCTAACACACATAAACATAAACACAAAACTTTTGATAGTGATAGATTAGAAAATCTTCCTATCAATCATTATCTGGAAGGGGGCGATATTAGATGGGGCGATATTGATATTATTAGATCTAGAAAAACCAGAAAATATTTTAATTGGGAAATTATCAATTTTTGTTTTATAAAAAAAAAAGTTGATATTGAGACTTGGGACTGGGACAAAATCAATACTAGGAGTAATCAAAATAAT